GGAAGCGGCAGAAATCAATGGATTCATATTAAGTTCCTCGCACCAAAAAAAAGAAATGGTTAATGATACAATCAACCGATGAATTATTACTTCATTATTCCATCACTTAAGATCTATCCGAAAAAAAAAAAAGAACTAAGAACTCTGAATTGAAATAATAATATTACTGAATCATCAGAGCTACTTCGATATCTCGTTTTTAGTTCCTATCCGTGGAGTCTTTGTAAATCTATACGGTTCCAGTTCTTCCATTTCTTTGTTCCGAACCATTCCATTCTTTCAATTCTTCGCTCTTTCTCTTCTATATGCATGCTTGACTTCATTTGTTTATTCATTCAATCCACAGTCACAAATAAAACGGAAGGGCTTGCATTGGAATCCGTCTAAATTCAGTGGGATGGGAAATAATATATATGGATAGCCCATATATAACTAGTGAATATCTAATATCACATATACATTGTTTCTTTAATAACGTAAACCATCCGTATCTTCTATTGAACCGGATTCTAGAATCATTCTTCGAAACATATACAGGGATTGGCTTAGAGCCCTTACATATACCCAGCTCGACCCCCCTTACTTTTTTTGAATTCTCTAATATCATACATTTTTTTTTTGCTCCTATTCTAGATCGTATATACCGGTATGAGTTGGGATAAGCTTTTTTTTAAGACCATTTCGGAAGCTAGTCAATGATGACCCTCCATGGATTCACCTATATAAGCTGCGGCTAAAGTTGCAAAAATAAGAGCCTGAATCCCGCTTGTGAATAATCCAAGGAACATGACAGGTATAGGAACCACCGAAGGTACTAAAGAAACAAGAACAACAACTACTAATTCATCCGCTAATATATTCCCGAAAAGTCGAAAACTAAGTGATAAGGGTTTTGTGAAATCTTCTAGAATGTTAATTGGTAAAAGTATTGGAGTTGGTTGAATGTATTTACCGAAATAACCCAATCCTTTTTTGGTAAGACCCGCATAGAAATATGCCACTGACGTAGGTAAAGCTAAAGCAACAGTAGTATTTATATCATTCGTGGGTGCAGCTAACTCTCCATGCGGTAACTGTATGATTTTCCGGGGTAAAAGGGCACCTGACCAGTTAGAAACAAAAATAAATAGGAACATAGTTCCAATAAAGGGAACCCAAGGACCATATTCTTCTCCAATCTGAGTTTTGCTCAAGTCTCGAATGAATTCGAGGACATATTCGAAGAAATTCTGACCGTCGGTTGGAATGGTTTGTGGATTCCGAACAGCTATAGTGGCTGAACCTAATAAGATAGCAATTACAACCCAAGAAGTGATAAGTACTTGGGCATGGACTTGGAAACCCCCTATTTGCCAATAAAAATGTTGGCCTACTTCCACATCGGATATATCGTATAACGCTTTTAGTGAGTTGATGGAACAGGGTAAAACATTCATATTGCCCTCTAACATAAATAGAACTTAAAAAGGAATTATTTTGATTCAGCCATCTCGTATCTCTTTCTCAACTCGTCTACTTTGAATCAATCGTATATTTCGGATCCCAAGTGATCACATAATATCCCCAGTGATTTTGATCTCTTTTTTGAGACTCAGGGATAGTAACCGATTCAATCAATTTATGGAGTTTCCAAAGTGATTGACTTATCCTAATCAACAATTTCTTATATAGCTAGAACTGCCCTCACAAATTGCGGATACTAATTTGTTAAGAATCCATCGGATTGAAGCCATAGCGTCATCGTTCGCTGGAATCGAAATATTTGCGAGATCCGGGTCACAATTTGTATCGATTAAACAAATTGTTGGAATCCTCAAAGTGAGACATTCTCGAAGAGCCGTATATTCTTCTTGCTGACCAACGATGATTACAATATCGGGTAACCCCGTCATATATTTGATCCCGCCCAGATAGGTTTGCAAGTGAGATAATTGCCTCTTCAACATTGCTACATCTCTTTTCGGGAGACAGTTGAGTTTCCCCGTATTTTGTTCCGATCTCAAGTTCCTGAACCTATGAAGTCTCATTTCTGTAGTGGACCAATTCGTTAACATACCACCGAGCCATTTTTTATTAACATAATGACACCGAGCCCTTATTGCAGCTGATGCTACTAAATTGGCTGCTTTATTTTTGGTACCAACTATTAAGAAGTGTTTTCCTATACTTGCTGCATCAAAAACTAAATCACAGGCTTCTGACAAAAAACGAGCAGTTCGAGTAAGATTTGTAATATGAATACCTTTACGCTTTGAAGAGATGTAAGGTGCCATTCTAGGATTCCATTTCCTAGTACCATGGCCAAAATGAACTCCTGCTTTCACCATCTCTTCAAAATTAATGTTCCAATATCTTCTTGTCATTTCTCCCCACATTTTCTCTCTTTTTTTTTATTTAAGAGGTACCCCTGAAATAAATAATTGTTCCGACGGAACCTTCTACCGGAGATTGACCGTTAATACCCAGTCCAAGTCATTAATTCCTTTCTATTCGTTATTAT